GTGGATTATCAATAAGCTTGGAATTTATTCTTCCCGGGTCGATGCCCGAGCGGTTAATGGGGACGGACTGTAAATTCGTTGGCAATATGTCTACGCTGGTTCAAATCCAGCTCGGCCCAATAATTCGGGGATCCACCATGAACATGAAATGATATAACCCATTTATCCTTCTACAGAAATGCTTAATACGGAAGAATAAAATAAAAAAACTCTTTTTTTATTCATTGACAGATTGATTATCAATTAATTTTACAATAACGCAAAAATCACTATAAATCCATGCTCCTCTCATTAAAGTGCATTTATCCTTCTACAGAAATGCTTAATACGGAAGAATAAAATAAAAAAACTCTTTTTTTATTCATTGACAGATTGATTATCAATTAATTTTACAATAACGCAAAAATCACTATAAATCCATGCTCCTCTCATTAAAGTGCATGTCCCCGCGTATATAAATCTATTACTTTCGTCTCTGTTAGAATATGACAATTCGAATCTAAAATCTACATAGAAAGGGTTTGAAGGAAATTCAATCATAAATATATTATGTTGTACACGTTATTTCCCTGGGATTGTAGTTCAATTGGTCAGAGCACCGCCCTGTCAAGGCGGAAGCTGCGGGTTCGAGCCCCGTCAGTCCCGATGGATCCAAATCCAATATAAAAAATATGGGAATTTCCATTTCTTCAACGAGTACTCATTGGTGGGAGAAAGACATATGTAACATATGTAATATTATCATTATTTTATACTGCGGCTCGTCTTTATCATACTTATTTTTTTTTAAGACGAAAAATTAGATCAGTACAAAAAAAAGAAGGAGTTTAGTTCAAACCTCCCTCCTTTTCCTTTTTTGAATTTCGCTGCTATTGTTTGCTTGAGTTTGTTTATAACCAATGGGAGGGTAAAGGTTGTCTGATGAGATTTCATCAGATGATTGCATTGGACAAGAGGGCAGTAGATTAGAGAAAAGAAAGAATGCAAAAAATTATAAATAAAAAAAGTAAAGAAATTCTTGATTGGATCAGGAATCCCATTTTGTTTGAATTCGGTATGGATAAAGGATCTTCCTATGTTATACTATTCAATTCTCGACGATGAATCGATTTGATAGCTCAGATATTGTTATTCATGATATTTGAATACGATTTGATATCATCGAGATGTAATGCATCCCATTGAATTTACAAGCGAAACTTTTATCATCTCTATGGGATTAAATCCCGAGTTATTGCGAAAAACAAAAATGAAACGATGAGATTATGGAAGTAAATATTCTCGCATTTATTGCTACTGCACTGTTCATTCTCGTTCCTACCGCCTTTTTACTGATAATATACGTAAAAACAATCAGTCAAAGTGATTAATTTGAATTAAACTTGACTTTTTAGTTCTTATCAACGATTGAAGATAAGAAAAATGAAAAGGATTCAAATTTCGCGTCTTAAATAAATGAAATGGGCGGACTAGAATTATCAGTATTCTACGAGAGAAGTATTCTATGAGATCCGATAGTATGGTAGAAAGAAATATATGAATCCTTCTACCATACTATCTATTATTGTTATTCAAGTGTATAAAAATACAGGTTGAATATAGATCAATTTGAATATAGATAGATGAATCTACAATATAGATCTTTATATTTATATATAGATATCATATCAATTACATATATGTAATGTTAATATAATATACATAGTGGGCCAATTCTATTTCTTTGCTTCATAGTTTATGTTAATTCCAATGAATCTGAAATGAAATAATCGAAAGGCCACTCTTACGATTCGAATTTCTAGATTTATCATTCTTTTCAATATGAATTCCGATACCCATCATCAATAAAGGAAAAAGATGTTATGGGCATATATATAAAATAAAAATCGAGTAATCTTTTTTTAACATTCTAAAGAAGTAATTGATTGAGTAGTTGACAGATGATCCAGGGGTTCGGTTCCGTGGGAACAACTTTTTATCTTCGGATTTCGAAAAGAATTAGCAAACCCCATCTTTAACGTTTGAACCATGATATGAAATTAGTTCCATAAAACAAGCATAAATCCTATTTTGATTTGAAACTAAAATAATAATAAATAAAACACGCGGTAAGCACGTAATATGTGGGTGGCTACCTCGAGGTAGTATATTATTCTGCGTAGTATCTCATTGGACAACCACTATGTCTATGTTCTTTCGTATCAAAAGTATGTATCCACTTAAAAACTTATAATAATAACAGAACTCTTTTTTTTTACTTACTGTTCAAAGAAAAATCAAAGAAAAAAAGAGAAACCAAAAACAACAACAAATGAACTAAAAAAAGCTTTGCGGAACAATCTATAAAACAATTGATACAGTTTGATTCTTCAATTAGTAGTACTTCTAGAGTCCACTTCTTCCCCATACTACGAGTGAAAGGGAAAATGTAAAGACTACCATTAACGCAGCCCAAGCGAGACTTACCATATCCATGTGAATTATGTCCCCTATCTCTATGAATATAAAAGAATTATTCCATGATTGTTCACTAATCATTATTGTTCATTAATAATAGTGGAATCACTAGCGCATAGTCAAAAAGAGATTCGGGCACAACACCATTGATGAAACAATCCAAAAAATCGAATTATAACAAGTTATTTATTATATATATGATTTCGAGTATAATCGAAAAACATTAAGCACAAGTAAATAAAAGACGCGGAGAAACTCTTGGAAGTATGAAAGAAAGGAGTGTTAGTAACATGTAGGCATAATACAACCTAGTCTTTCTTTCTTTTGTCGCCCTGCATTTCATTACATGAAGTAAAAAGTATAAAAATGGAGAATCAAGATAAATCACTATCTATCACATACCCCTAAATATTCTAGTCCTTTCTCATTTGATCTAATCTTTACCGTCTCCCGATTGTTTCATAGAGACAATCGGGAGATGGCCTATTACATGCGTGACTAGAGCTTACCGAAAAAAAGAATTCTTTTTTTTTTACTGAATAAATATTACTTTTTTTAAGATTTTAAGAAAAAGCCAATTATCCATTCAATATAATATTGATTGAATGCTCGAGCACTCAGATACTTTCATGAGTCCGTATATCAAAGTATCTTCCTCCCTTTCCGTAACTAAAAATTCAATTAGATTCCCTATCTGTCTATCCAATCTAATTCAAGACCCAGTCAGTAGACACTACATTAGTAGTCGAAGGGCTATCATATCAAGATTTAACGATTATTTTTCATTACTCTAATAAATCCTTCAAACCTAGACGCAAGAATTTATAGCATTTTAGAGAACAGAACCCCCAACGATGCTTAGAATCAAGCAAATCTAAAGAGGCTTTTTCTTCTGCTGGAAAAAAAGGATCAAGTTATATCAGCAAAACGGAAGAAGGTATTTCGCGTCTTTTGTTGATGAGGCGACACCCGGATTTGAACTGGGGAAAAAGGATTTGCAGTCCCCCGCCTTACCGCTCGGCCATGCCGCCAAAACGATACAAAATATATGAGAATATTCCCTTTTTTTTGGGGGGGGATTACTAAACTTCTTTTTTATTATACTTGTTTCTTGAATCCTCTTTTCCTTCATCTCCTTCCTAAAAGAGGGGCCTTCCCCTTTTTGTTTGGATTGGCTCTATCTCTTCGATTGATAGTATCTTACAACACACAATATCTAAAACTAAAAACCGAAAAACTTTATCTTTCTTTTTCTATTGAAAGAAAATCAAAAATCAAATGTGGCTTTTCAGTCACAAAAGCCAAAATTCAGGACAAATGGGAACCGTTAACTTTAACTATTGACTGTGAATTCATAAATGATTCTTGGATAAAAATTAAAAATTTGGTTTACCTAATGATATAAGAAAAAAATCCCCAAATTGATACCTTACCTAACTAAATCAAAATTGATACATAATTAATCATTATTAATCTGTATTGATTCGTTTCCATAAAAAAATCCTTCTCAATTTAAATTATAATAGCGATTATGAGTATATGTAAACACCCCAGAACGTAAATGATTACTATTATCTAAATCTAATTGGGTATCTTCTCTATATAAGATAAGATGCCTATAAGGGAATTTTCGGGATTCCTTTTTTACAATTTTTCATTGAATAGAAAATAGAAATTTTGATAGAGCATGACATGTGGTGTTCCGAATAGAACTCTAATAAAGGAGGAGATATATATATAACTATAGTTATATCTGCACATGTTTAATAAATACAAGTCCTCATACACCCTTCAATCGTATTCTACGAATTCTACTAAAAAAAATTCTATAGTGTTTATAATGATTATGTCTTTATCTCATGGAGCATAATTACAAGTCCTCATACACCCTTCAATCGTATTCTACGAATTCTACTAAAAAAAATTCTATAGTGTTTATAATGATTATGTCTTTATCTCATGGAGCAAATTAAATCCCGAATCCATTTATAGTATCCAATAGAATTGGAATATCATAATAATGGTAGAAATTGACTCACTTTTGTTTTGGTATAGATATTCTATACAAAACTCCATAAGTCTAAGTAGAATTTACCAATTGCCTTGTATTTTATTTGTAGTTGTTGCAAATTCCAATTTGAGTATCAACGTCTCTTTATTCCTACGTTCATATGTATTTCATGCATTACATCTATTACACCTATGGAGTTAGATAAAATTTCATGTTATTCGGTAAATATAATATAAATTCCATCATTGCTAGATCGATCCATTTGATGACGAATAAGCAAATAATGGGATTTTTTTTTTTAATGGGAAATAAATAAAATGCTTGGGGGTGGAAATGAGAGAATGTCTACAATACCTGGGTTTAATCAGATACAATTTGAAGGGTTTTGTAGGTTCATTGATCACGGCTTAACAGAAGAACTTTCTAAGTTTCCAAAAATGGAAGATACAGATCAAGAAATTGAATTTCAATTATTTGTGGAAACCTATAAATTGGTAGAACCATTGATAAACGAAAGAGATGCTGTATATGA